GGCTTGGTCCCGAAACAGAATTCCCTTCTTTTTTTTCTTCTTTGTTCTTTGTCTATAGGGAAACCACATGTTATTCAAGGCATCAATAGAAACCCCAATTTTTGGGGTCCTACTTATTTTCATTGTCTTCGGAATAGTAGAATAATTTAATTTGGAATAGTGACCAGGATCTTGGGAAAACCTAAGTTAATGATCAATAGGTTTGGATAAAGAATTTAGGAAGGATATTCTCATATTGACGCAATACAAGGATAAGTATATGCGAAATCTATCCCTTTTTAGTTAAAAGTTTTATTCGAATCCAACTTTTCCCTTTAAGGAATTAAATTGGTTAGTATAAAATACTATCTAAAAAATAGAAAATCGAATAGTAGATAATCCAATCCGTTATGAAAGAAACGGAATACATTCTTTGAAGAATCAAGATTCGTAATCAATCCTATCTTGTTTGTTGGATTAGGTCTAACTTTCTTAACCAAACTGCAAGCATGTAACTTTACGAGAAGAAATAGGGAAAGACAGAAGATAGAACTTAAAAGAAAAAGATAATTGAAGTAACTCGTCTTCGAATCAACTTTGGTTGGGGTTCGAAAAATGAATAAATAAAAATAAAGTAAATTTTTTCCTTTTTCTGGGGGGTCTTCGGGAGTCTTGGAATGGTTTTCTTCTCCTCTTATTCCATATGGAATACAATGAGTTAAAATAAGAAGGAATAGGGGACGACCATTTGCTCTAAAAAGAGGATTAAATCCTATTGAAAAAGAAATAATCTGAAATAGAAAGAACTTTTTTCAAATTCCATTCTTTAGTTATCTTTTATTCCAAAATTCCCAAAAAATCCAATTTCATTTTTCAATGGGTTTAGATGATCTAGTTCTTAATATTATTACTTTACTTAACTGACAGATTCCACAATAAATCTCTTGATTCGGAATTAGGGACTCATGTCCCATCTGATGAATCGATTTTCTTTTACACTTCTGTATCTCGCTCTATCTTGTTTTTTAGTATTATCTAAAATAACCGATGAATTAGGAATTTTCCATAACTTAGGTAAGTGCTTTACCAACATATGTAGTGTAGTAAAAAAAAATGGAATTTAACCCCTTCATGCTTACTATAACTAGTTATTTCGGTTTTCTACTGGCTGCTTTAACTATAACCCCAGCTCTATTTATTGGCTTGAACAAGATACGTCTTATTTGAAATGAATTGAATGAATAAGTCAGAAAATAAGAATCTTTCTTTTGGATTCCTGATATTATAGGACCCTTTTCCACGCTAATTACCAATTCTTTTTTTGGTCATTGAGATTCGTGGATAATTTAGACTATTATTTAGAGATAGATCGTACCTCTTTTTTTATCCCCTCGAACAAATCGAAATGATTGAAGTTTTTCTATTTGGAATCGTCTTAGGCCTAATTCCTATTACTTTAGCGGGATTATTCGTGACTGCGTATTTGCAATACAGGCGTGGGGATCAGTTGGATCTTTGATTGAGTAATATTTATTTTTTTTGATTGACCTCCTCCAGACTAGAGAGGAGGTCAAATTGGAGTTGTAATTCGACTTTGTTTTTTTTAAGTTATTTTACTCTGTTTCGACATAAGATAGATGGAATCACGCTCTGTAGGATTTGAACCTACGACATCGGGTTTTGGAGACCCGCGTTCTACCAAACTGAACTAAGAGCGCTTTCAAAAAGAAAATCCTTTTATACTCCTAATGTGTCTCACGTACGTATAGTATCCACAAATTCAAGTTATATACACTTTAATGGATCTCCCCGCTACTGCCCATAAAGAAGAGAGAAGTAATAGGTAGGGATGACAGGATTTGAACCTGTGACATTTTGTACCCAAAACAAACGCGCTACCAAGCTGCGCTACATCCCTTTTTCAAATTGTTGTACAATGCCATTGTACACAATTCCTTTCTTGTTTTCCACATCGTAATTTCCTTCTATTTCTCTATCTATATAGAACTTTCTTATCATTTCTTGTTTTTGGTCTCATATAATCAAGGAAGGGTATATATCTAAAATCCAGTGGAATTTCGCCTATAAAAGAAAGATTACTATTCCTTAGTAATGTATAGGAAGAAGGGGTCATCCTTTTCTTTTTTAGGGATAGGAAAATCTCGTCTATATGGTTCATTCTATATATATAGAATATTGATTTTGTTTTTTTAGTTAGGAATTTCGCCTAAATAAAGAAATACAAACGATCTTGGGCAAGAGTATCTGATCATATATGTATTCCAATAAGGAAGGAGGATTTTCAATGCGGGATATAAAAACATATCTCTCTGTAGCACCCGTGCTAAGTACTCTATGGTTTGGGGCTTTAGCAGGTTTATTGATAGAAATTAATCGTTTATTCCCAGATGCTTTGTCATTCCCTTTTTTTTAATTCTAGTTATTCCTATACGAGAGATAGAATTTTTCGTGACATGACGAAAATTTTCTTTTAATTCTTTTTTAGTATACGAAGCAAAAAGAAAGAAAAGATGGATTGGGTTGAACCTCAGCGTCATCAAAAATTTGGTAAATCTCATTTTGGAAGAAAACATAAATTTAATTAAAAGCGGTATCCAAGCTAAGTCAGGCCTCACAAGAAGCCGGGCTTGCTACTTAAATGAAAGGATTTCGAAGCTAAATCCTTGCTAATTCGACAAGGATTGTATTCTTTAATTATTTCTCCTTTTTTTATTCTATTGGATTTTATTCTTCTTTTTCGGATCCAATATAGAAGAATAAAAGAACAGGTATAAGAATTAAGTTAAGTCGATCCAAAAAGGAAAGGAGGTTCATGGCAAAGGGCAAAGATGTTAGAATCAGAGTGATTTTGGAATGTATCAGTTGTGTTCGAAAGGGTACCAATAAGGAATCGATGGGGATTTCTAGATATAGTACTCAAAAGAATCGCCACAATACACCCGGACAATTAGAATTAAGAAAATTTTGTCGTTATTGCCGCAAGCATACGACTCATAATGAAATAAAGAAATAGGAGCATCGTGTTTTTGATTTTTCTAAAGAATAGAAAGAGTAAGAATTTATTATTTAATATATAGAACATAGATAGAATACAAAAAAAATCTACTTTAGGTAGATATTATTTCATATGTATAGAGGTTTTTTTATATATAGTATATGAATCAAATAATATATGGACCAAAGAAAGACTACTTCTTCTGGATCCAAAATTAATAAAATAAAGAAATCCATTTTTTTTTTTCAAATTTTTAAATAAGGAATAAATCATGTATATATCTAAACAACCTTTTCGTAAATCTAAGCAACCTTTTTTTCGTAAATCCAAACAAACTTTTCATAAATCCAAGCAACCTTTTCGTAAATCCAAACAACCTTTTCGTAAATCCAAACAACCTTTTCGTAGGCGTTCCCGAATTGGTCCGGGGGATCGAATTGATTATAGAAACATGAGCTTAATTAATCGATTTATTAGTGAACAAGGAAAAATATTATCCAGACGAATAAATAGATTAACCTTGAAACAACAAAGATTAATTACTCTTGCTATAAAACAGGCTCGTATTTTATCTTTCTTACCATTCCGTAACTATGAAAATGAGAAGCAATTTCAAGCCCAGTCAATTTCAATAATTACTGGTCCTAGACACAGAAAAAATAGACATATTCCTCAATTAACACAAAAGTTCAATTCCAATCGAAATTTAAGAAACTCCAACCAGAATTTAAGAAACAACAATCGGAGCTTAAGTTCCGATTGTTGATGTTTTATTCGAAAGGGTCAGACTCATATATAAATAAAGTAATCCAGTTTAGATTCTTTTGTTTGTTATAAGAAAAGAAAGAAAAATGGGAAAAAAGAAATAGTTTTTTATTTATTGCAACATGCTCGTTGATTCCTACCACTTAATCTTAATTTATTGTATCTTCCCGGAGTTCCCTCTCCGGGAATTCGGTTTTAATTATTCCTGTATATTACTTTTTTATCCCTTTAATTGATGGTCTTTATTTTATTGGAAATCGTGTAAAGATTATTTGGATTTAATACAGCTACTTGTGCAAGCATTTTACGATTAAGTATCAATTCCTTTTTGTACAGATTGTGTATTAATTTACTATAACTATCGAATACTTTATATATCCGTGTTGCTGCGTTTATCCGAGTGATCCACAAACGACGAAAATCCCTCTTTTGCCTGCCTCTATCTCGATGAGAAGAAACAAAAGCTCTTCTTACTTGTTGAGTAATCATTCGATTAAGTCTTAAATGAGCCCCTCTAAAGTTTGAGGCAAATGAACGCATTTTTGTTCGTCGTCTCCGAGCTATATATCCTCGCGGAACTCTGGTCATTGAATCAAATTAACCTTAATGAATAACTAATGATTTCTCTTCTTTTAACCGTACTTTTTCCCATTAATAACAAAACGGATTATTCCGATATATAAAATATGAATTCCAATGGCTTTTGCTACTATAACCTTCCCAACCACGATTTTTTATTCTATCCCCTTCAGTTATTTCGCATAGAAATAACAAATTCTAACGATACTAAAAAAACAGTGGGTTCCATCGTTTCTATGGTTCTCTTTTAAACGGTGAGGCCCTCTCTATACACCGGAGCCCTTTCTTTCATCAAAAGGTATTGTGAACTTGTATAGTTCACAGTCTTTGGCTCTACCTATCCATTATAGAGTAAATCGCTCTTTTCACAATAAATAAGAGTTATTCATACAGTGACGGTATTTAATTATGAAAGTTGGCTAAGTAGCTGACCCTTTAGTCCGTTCTTTTAAGATAAAGGAGCATAAGCCTTTTCTTTTTATTACTATTTCCTCCGCTTAATCGATAACCATTTGCTACCAATGGGGGAATTGCTTCTTCCAATCTAGATGATTGGATTTGCACCAAAGGAAACCATAAATTCTATATACCGTAGAAATATAGGAGAGAGAAGCTCTATCCTATTCATTGGTACCGATCATGGATATTTCAAAAATTGTCTTATTTGTTTGAACTCATGATCTGAACGAGTCGCACATACACCCTAGCACATGTTCCTCGACGCTGAGGACATCCCTTAAGCGCGGGCGTTTTTCTAGCATTTCGTATTGGCTGTCTTGCATTTCTAATAAGTTGTTTAACCGTTGGCATGTCGTATGTATATAGAAAAAAATGGATTGGTTTAGATCGATCTTAACCTGATGATTCATCATCATGAAGTATTTCTATTTTCTATAAAATCGCATAAAACCCGAATTTAGGTTTGAAATAAATTTACAAGAAATTCAGCCACTACCAATCCTTAAACATTTCTGGAAACCATACTGGATCAGTATCGCAGTGCTCGTCAATCATTTCATCCCCTACAATATCGACAAGTCCATAAGCTTTGGCTTCGTCTGCTGACATAAAAACATCCCTTTCCATGTCTTCGGATACAACCCAAAAAGGCTTGCCTGTTCTTAGTGCATAAACCCTTGTGATCATTTCGCGAACTTTGTGTAACTCTTCCACTTCTAGTAAAAATTCTGGTGTCCTTGCCCGATAATAAGCACTAGCCGGTTGGTGAAGCATAATTCTAGCGTGAGGGAATGCTATACGTTTAGTGGGTTCTCCTCCAAGCAGAATGAAGGAAGCCATGGACGCGGCTATTCCGAGGCATATTGTATATATATCTGGTGTCACCGTTTGCATCGTATCAAAAATCGCCATTCCTGAGATTAGCCACCCGCCGGGGGAGTTTATAAACAAAAAAATATCGCTAATTCCATCTTCTATACTGAGATATACCATGAGACCTGTAATATGATTCGTGATCTCGCAACGAATCTCTTGACCTAAAAAAAGTGTCCTTTCTCGATACATAACATTGTATAAGTCAACCCAAGTCGCTTCTTCATCTCCGGGAATCCGGTAAGGTACTTTTGGAACACCAATGGGCATATTAGATTAATATTATTAGATTTAAGTAAGAAAACTACACTTTAATATGGAAACTTAAGAATGGAAAAGAAAGAAAGAATCCGCAGTTTATTATCTTCATTTTTTTCTTATTCTATAAGAATACTATAGATTCTATTAATACATAGATTGAAATGCTACATAGATTGAAAAATTATACATATAAGGAAGGTAAGACAGATTGAATAAAGAAAAAGGAATCTGTGATTCGAATGATAAACAAAGAGGGATTAGGGATCTATTCTTCGTTTTTCGAAATAGCCCAAGCTACCCATTGCATATTGGCACTTATCGAGTATAGAATAGATCTGCTTCTCTTTCTTCTTACAAACAGAATTGGCTTCTTATTTTTAATGGAATGAAATAAATATTCACGCTTTCTGACACAGAATCCCTTAGAAGGGTTAGGTACATAGGATATGGATAGTCTTTTCCAATGCGATAAAATAAAACGACATCGTGTCTATTTTTCTTTGCTAAAGGGGTATTTCCATGGGTTTGCCTTGGTATCGTGTTCATACTGTCGTATTGAATGATCCGGGTCGATTGCTTTCGGTGCATATAATGCATACAGCTCTAGTTTCTGGTTGGGCTGGCTCGATGGCTTTATACGAATTAGCGGTTTTTGATCCCTCTGATCCTGTTCTGGATCCAATGTGGAGACAAGGTATGTTCGTCATCCCCTTCATGACTCGTTTAGGAATAACCAATTCGTGGGGTGGTTGGAGTATTTCAGGAGGAACTATAACGAATCCGGGTATTTGGAGTTATGAAGGTGTGGCAGGTGCGCATATTGTGTTTTCTGGCTTGTGTTTCTTGGCAGCTATCTGGCATTGGGTATATTGGGACCTAGAAATATTCTGTGATGAGCGGACGGGAAAACCTTCTTTGGATTTGCCCAAGATCTTTGGAATTCATTTATTTCTTGCAGGGGTGGCTTGTTTTGGCTTTGGTGCATTTCATGTAACCGGTTTGTATGGTCCTGGGATATGGGTGTCCGATCCTTATGGACTAACAGGAAAAGTACAAGCTGTAAATCCTGCGTGGGGTGCAGAAGGTTTTGATCCTTTCGTTCCGGGAGGAATAGCTTCGCATCATATTGCTGCGGGTACACTGGGCATATTAGCGGGCCTATTCCATCTTAGTGTCCGTCCGCCTCAACGTCTATACAAAGGATTACGTATGGGCAATATTGAAACTGTACTTTCCAGTAGTATCGCTGCTGTTTTTTTTGCAGCTTTCGTAGTTGCCGGAACTATGTGGTATGGATCGGCAACTACCCCAATCGAATTATTTGGACCTACTCGTTATCAGTGGGATCAGGGATACTTTCAGCAAGAAATATATCGAAGAGTTAGCGATGGGTTAGCCGAAAATCTTAGTTTATCAGAAGCTTGGTCTAAAATTCCCGAAAAATTAGCTTTTTATGATTATATTGGTAATAATCCGGCAAAGGGGGGATTATTCAGAGCAGGCTCAATGGACAATGGGGATGGAATAGCTGTTGGATGGTTAGGACATCCCGTCTTTAGAGATAAAGAAGGGCGCGAGCTTTTTGTACGTCGTATGCCTACTTTTTTTGAAACATTTCCGGTAGTTTTGGTAGATGAAGAGGGAATTGTGAGAGCGGACGTTCCTTTTAGAAGAGCAGAATCCAAATATAGCGTTGAACAAGTAGGCGTAACGGTGGAGTTCTATGGTGGCGAACTTAATGGAGTAAGTTATTCTGATCCTGCTACTGTAAAAAAATATGCGAGGCGTGCCCAATTAGGAGAAATTTTTGAATTAGATCGAGCTACTTTGAAATCAGATGGTGTTTTTCGCAGCAGTCCAAGGGGTTGGTTCACTTTTGGTCATGCTACCTTTGCTTTGCTCTTCTTTTTCGGACACATTTGGCATGGCGCTCGAACCTTGTTCCGAGATGTTTTTGCTGGTATTGATCCAGACTTGGATGCTCAAGTAGAATTTGGGACATTCCAAAAAGTTGGGGATCCAACTACAAGGAGACAGACAATCTGATACCACATTGCTATGGTATCTTTCGCCTCTCTTTTTTGATTTGATATGGGAAACATCTCCTGTCCTTTCTTTGACTCTTTTTCTTTTTTTTATATGGGAAATGATCCCAAATGACAAGTGAATAGGTGTGGAAGTTATAATTGTAAATAAACCACGATCGAATCTATGGAAGCATTGGTTTATACGTTCCTTTTAGTTTCGACTTTAGGGATAATTTTTTTCGCTATCTTCTTCCGAGAACCACCTAAGGTTCCGACTAAAAAATGAAATAATTTAATTGAAGTAAGAAGTCTCCCAGCTGGGAGACTTCTTACTTCAATTAGTCCCCATGTTCTTCGAATGGATCTCTTAATTGTTGAGAGGGTTGCCCAAACGCGGTATATAAGGCATACCCAGTAAAGCTTACAAGTAAACCAGATATGGAGATGGCGACTAAAGTTGCTGTTTCCATTTTTATCGAATTTCAAGATTACAATGGATCTATGATAAAGATCGTGTATTTACAACTACAACGGAATAGTATACAAAGTCAACACCAATGATTAAATAGAATTTATGGCTACACAAACCGTTGAAGATAGTTCTAGACCTAGGCCAAAACGAACTGGCGCAGGTAGTTTATTGAAACCCTTGAATTCGGAATATGGGAAAGTCGCTCCGGGTTGGGGGACTACTCCTTTTATGGGGGTTGCAATGGCTTTATTCGCGATATTCCTATCTATCATTTTAGAAATTTATAATTCTTCTGTTTTACTGGACGGAATTTTAATGAATTAGGTTTCTACTAACTAAAACTATGAAGTCATAGTTTTTCCATCCAAAAAGGGTCTTTCTGCTTTAAGCTCCACATTTCTAGACATTCTGGTAGTTCGACCGTGGATTTTTTTGTTTTGGTATCTCTGGAATATGAGTGTGTGACTTGTTAGAATTGATCCTATTGATAATACATAGAAAGGGCCTGTTCTCTCTATCAAGATGATTCTAATTCGTCGGATATTATTTATTCTAGTATCTGGAACACGAAATACATAGAGTGGATCAAGAAAAAAAAAATGGAACTATGATTCATACTCACTATTTAGACCTCGCAACCAGACTGAAAAAAAAAAAAAATTCAAGTAGTTCTTAATAAAAAAAGAACTTTTCTTCTTTCCAATTTTGTTTGCCCAAAAGACAACTTTTTTTCTCTCGATTTTGTCGAGTCATTACACCAATTCAATAAATGATCATCAAGCGGTTCTTATTCGAAGAACCCTTGCCTTTTGTTTAGCTTGAGACTCAATCATCGTGGCTCTAGTATGAATCTAAGGTTTTAATTGAACTGATTTATAGGATCGCAACAAGATAATTTCTATTAGAAAACCACTATAAATTTTTATTTATTTTACTAGTAAAATAAATAAAATAAATAAAAAATAGGGAAGAGAAAAGTCAAGAGGCCTCTAATGATCAACATAAGGGAAAGAAAGACAGATGAGCTAACTTGAGGTTTTTGGCATTATCATCACAAAGAAGAAATTCTGGATTTTTCTTATTTAATATCTTCAAGGCAAATTGATACAATCCTGTGGCTGATGAAGTTTTGAACCTTTTTTTTCTAATATCCGTTGAAAATTTGTGTGTTTCTGCTTGAGCCGTACGAGATGAAATTTTCATATACGGTTCTCGGAGGGGGAGTCGAGCTAGTTACCTATCTCAATAAAGTATATGATTGGTTTGAGGAACGTCTTGAGATTCAGGCAATTGCGGATGATATAACGAGTAAATATGTTCCTCCTCATGTCAACATATTTTATTGTTTAGGGGGAATTACACTTACTTGTTTTTTAGTACAAGTTGCTACCGGTTTTGCTATGACTTTTTACTACCGACCAACCGTTACAGAGGCTTTTTCCTCCGTTCAATATATAATGACGGAGGCCAACTTTGGTTGGTTAATCCGATCAGTTCATCGATGGTCAGCAAGTATGATGGTTCTAATGATGATCCTGCACGTATTTCGTGTGTATCTCACAGGTGGAT